ACTAATTAATTGCTTTTTTATTGAATCCCATCCGAGCGAGATTCAATTACTTGATACAGAATTCAACTATAGATCCAAGAGATTTTATTCTATTTGATGTTTCATCGAATCATGTGATGAATACATGGAACTTTTATCCGGAACTACACTTAACTATCTATCAATTTTCGATTTTCTATCCTTTCCTTATCTCCTGTCTTAGTCTGAGATAGAGAGAGGCATATCTTACTATAATACTATAATAAAATAATACGTGAATTGATGAGTAAAAGTTGAAGAGAGGTGTTTCCTATTTTTAGCGGTACAAATAAGTTCCTGGGGTATTAGAGCATTACCTCATTAGAATATAATGAAGTAAGGGTTGTTCATCAAAGGTGAGTGAAGAGGAAAATAGATAGGAATCGCGAAAGATAGAAAGCTTTGTGGGATTTAGTCACACCATTAGATTCTATTGACAATTCCAAAAAACTGTTCATACTATGAATGAGCATAGTATGGTGGCGATCCGAGCAGGTATGCCCCCATGGTCAAAAGGTGGATGACATTTCCCTTTCACGGAAGTAGTGGGGATTCGATTTCCCCTGGGGGTAGGGTACTATGAGAGGAAGTTGCTCATGGATTATCAATAAGTTTCGAATTGATTCTTCCTGGGTCGATGCCCGAGTGGTTAATGGGGACGGACTGTAAATTCGTTGGCAATTTGTCTACGCTGGTTCAAATCCAGCTCGGCCCAAAAATTCGCCGATCCATCATGAGATTATTTCCAATTTGATTTGTTCTCCCGAAGCATCTGAAACTAGAAAGAAGTAAAAAAAAAAAATAGCTATTATCAATCGATTTGACGCGATTTGACAAACAACCAATAGGATTACTAGCAACCTGTTTCGTTCCCTCTAAAATCAATATTCGCATGGAGATTGATAGTAATATATCACCCCTTTCTCTCTTAGAATACGATGATTCTAGATAGAACTGAACTTGTTTGATTGAATGAAACCGTTCAAAATATGTAGGCCCCACGCCTTATTTATCTGGGATTGTAGTTCAATCGGTCAGAGCACCGCCCTGTCACGGCGGAAGCTGCGGGTTCGAGCCCCGTCAGTCCCGACCTAGAATCTGATGAATCCATCAATTCATCTCTCTATTTTCTGTGAAGAGGGACACGGAGCAGGATCTCCTTCCCGGTGCTGGGTCCTTATTTCTTTTTTGCTTTCCTTTGCCTTTTGGTAATTTCAAGTCATTCAATTTGTACCGTACCGATTGATGGGATGTGGGAGAGACCTATTTAGATTGCTACAATTATTGGTAGCACCCTATTCAATTAAGGATTCCGGGAAATGCCGTACTTGTCTGGGTTTTTCGCTTGCCCCTGATCCATTTTATAGAATAAACATATGTTTTACAGGAGCACAGACACCAATTAGGATTCATATTTTGTTTTTGTACGATACAAAATCAACCCCACTTTCACATAGTTAACCCGGCGGAATGCTTGAAAGGTTCAAAGTACCCCCACTCCCCCTAACTCCGAGTTTCAAGTTTATAGAAAATCAATTTCTAATTGGAAATAATCTATCGCACTCTCAATTCATATTGAATTTTTCATATTATATATCTGTTCTAGGACCGAAAAAGGGGGTATTACTAAAAGAAAGATCAAACAAGGATCTACCAGACTTAGCTTAGTGAGGGAATGGATAATCCTTTTTCTTCCTATTTGAAAGGTCCTATGGAAGAAAGAACAAATTACAAAACAGTCAATTTGTCAAAGTATTGGATCTTTTCTATTGGGATCCGTCCTTATCAAACCTCTTTGTCTTATAAGGAAATTGGGTCATAAAAAACAAAGTTTCGAACGGAATTCCCTCTTTATTTCCATTTCACTTCTACAATATTGATTGGGTTTGTGATCAACGGAAGTGTAAGATAGGTCATATGGTCGTTATATGATTCTATAAAGAAGACGGGGGGGTATAGAAAATAAAAGGAACAAAGAATGAAAAACCAAAGAGGATTCTTGATTGGATCAGGAATTCCATTTTTTATTGCGTATGTATCAAAGATCTTCCTATGTTATACTATTCAATTCTTGATGAAAAATTGATTTGATAGCTGAGATATTGTTATTCATGACATTGATCCAATTTAATACCATCGGGGGGAATTGCATACTATCGAAGTGAGAGACAAAAGATTTAGACTCTCTATGGGATTAGATCCCGAGTTATTATGAAATAAAAAAAAATGATAAAATCAAATTATGGAAGTAAATATTCTCGCATTTATTGCTACTGCATTGTTCATTCTAATCCCTACGGCTTTTTTACTTATCATTTACGTAAAAACGGTCAGTCAAAAGGATTAATTTGAATCAAGCCCGGCTTCTTAGTCCTTATCAATTGATGGAATAAATGAAAGGAGATTTAAATCTCTAGTCTTAAATGAGCGGACTAGAATCAACAGTTATAGTATATGAAATCCGATAGATAGTATGGTAGAAAGAAATAGATCTATTTCTTTCTACCATACTAAATGTCTATTATTCTATATTCTAGAAAGTGAGACTGATGATTCGGCTGTAGAAATATATATAATATAGGATTCATTTCCTATTGAATATGGATCCATCTATAATATGGATATTCATCCAGGTACATATAAATCAGGTACATAAAAATCACATATGTCTAATGTATATATAAAAAGTCACCCCCAATTCTGACATAATATCCTAAGAATTCGAGTTTTTTGATCCATCCATTTGATTTGTCGTGATTCCAACCAATCCGAGATAACCGAATGTCCGCTTTGACTCTTATGTCTTATATGTCGTGCGTTGCGGCTCTAATTACTCGGTTTCTTATTTTTTCCAATAGGGAGGGACCCAGGGAGCTGTCGAAGAAATCAAATCAATAGAGGAAGGTCTGGGCATATACCGAATAAAATTCTAGAAAAAAAAAAAGAAAGCGAGTAATCCCCTTTTTCTCAATCAATCTGACAAAGCAAAATGGACCATTAAGAGATGAGTCAAGCAATTCTATGGGAAATTGTTCAGACAGATTGAGAAAAATCGTAGTAGATTCCAACTATTTCTAACGTGTGAACCATGATATGGACTGAGTCAATAAAGCGTAAATTCAATATGATTTCTCATTTCTAAGAGTCTAAATGCTTGAGCAATAAAGAGGGAAACAAATAAAAAAGGGGGCGGGTTTTTACTCATTGTAATATCCATATCTGATTCTGTTAATAGCTAGTGGCTAGAGTTCATCAAAATAGGAACATGGGATGAATTGAAATATTTCAAATATTTCTTTGATTAAAAAGATATTCTTCATATCTTGCATTTCTAATTTGGAAAAAGGATCTCCTTTTTTTTTATTAATTGAAAAAACGCTTTTGGAGAATGATCTATGAAAGAGACTATTGATAAAGTTCGATTACTCAACTCAATTAGCCGTTACTCTAGAGTCCACTTCTTCCCCATACTACGAGTGAAAGGGAAAATGTAAAGACTACCATTAATGCAGCCCAAGCAAGACTTACTATATCCATATGAATTATGTCCCCTATCTCTATCTCTATAGAATATGAAGATATTCTCCCCTTATTGATCACTAATAATAATCAACTCGATCGATGGCGCAGAGGCAAAAAGGAATTCTAACCGAAGGAAGGTTATTGATGAAGCAATCCAATAAATCTACCCATAACAAGTTCTTATACTGAATTTGTTTGATTCCCCGTTTCACTATCTAATTCAAGGCTCAGTCAGTATAGACTACACTATTAATGTAAGTCCTCACAGCCTAGTTCTTCTATACCATAATCCTCCTTCGAATCCTCGTCGCAAGGATTGACAGCCTTTTATAAAATAGAAAAGCCCCTATTCTGAAAATAAGTATTGGCAGTTCTAAGTTCTAGCCCTTTTCCTCTGCTTTTGCTGGGCAAGAATTGGGTCATTTGTCTGCTATCAAGAAAGGCATTTCGAGTTTTTATTGGTCAGGCGACACCCGGATTTGAACTGGGGAAAAGGGATTTGCAGTCCCCCGCCTTACCGCTCGGCCATGCCGCCAAAACGAAAAATATAGGGAGATTGGCATTTTTTACATTTTTTATTGGATTCGATGAATCCCATTCTCCTTATGCCTTTTCTAATAAATCTCAAAACCCTTTTTCTTTTTTTTGTTTTTTATTGAAAGAGAAAACAGAAAAGCCAAATTTTCTTTTCTGTCACAGAAATTCAAAAGAAAGGAAAATTGGAACCATTAACTATAGACTGTGAATTCATGAAAGTTTTGTTTTTTTTTTTATCTCAAATAGCCTTTCCTTAGTGTCATAAGACAATAAAATTGAGACACAACCCATCAGTGCCAATTATTTTCACTAATTCAATCCTTTTCACTTACAATAATAACAAGAATTATGTGTATATGTCAACCATATAACAAAAATTATTACGCAGATATACCTAATTAGATATCTTATTTATATATGATATTCCTAGAAAGCGATTAAGGGAATGGCCGTGCTTCCGTTCTTCAAAGACTGTCAATCCTTGCGACGAGGATTCGAAGATTGAATCTATTGAATATCCAATAGAAATTAGGATATATAGCGCGGTTGCCAAAGTAAGTAGAATTTGGATAGGCGATTATAGGGATAGCTAAATAGCTGCGTGTTCTTACTAAATACAGTTCCTCTTGCGCACTCCAATTGGATTCCACGAATTCAACTAAGAAACACACCCTATCTCTTCTCTGCGGATCATTTCTGCCTTTATTGCATTCATAGATAGAGCAGGGATCAAAAATCCTGAGTCCATTTACTTTTTTGGTATCCAGCGGGCTCATAATATCATAATAGATAGAAATAGCATCCCTTTTTCTATTCTATTATTACTTTTCTATTCATCTATACAAGATTCCCTAATATAAGTCTAAGTGGCAGAATTTTTTTTTGTTCGGGAATGTTTTATTTTCTCAAGCCATTTCCATTTATTTCTATCTCTTGCAAATTCAAATTTGAGTAGAAAATTCTCTTTCTTTCTTTCTCCGCTCATATTTTAGATATTCCATATATATATGAAGTTGTTTAAAATAAGATTTTATGTGATTCAGTAAACAGAATATCCAGTCCATCATTGCTAGATCGATCCATATGGTTCGATGAAGAATGAGCCAATGAATGGGATTTTTTTGATAAATAGGAAACAAAAGTAAAGATGCTTCGAGATACAAACGAGGGAATGTCCACAGTACCTGGGTTTAGTCAGATACAATTTGAGGGATTTTGTAGGTTCATCAATCAGGGTTTGATGGAAGAATTTGATAAGTTTCCAAAAATTGAGGATAGAGATCAAGAAATGGAATTTCAATTATTTGTGGAAAGATATCAATTGCAAGAGCCTTTAATAAAAGAAATAGATGCTGTGCATGGATCACTCACATATTGTTCGGAATTATATGTACCCGCAGGCTTAAGTTGGAAAACCGGCAAGGATACGCAAGAACAAAACCTATTTATTGGAAACATTCCTCTCATGAATTCCCTGGGAACCTCTATAGTAAATGGAATATACAGAATAGTGATCAATCAAATAGTGCAAAGTCCCGGTATTTATTACCGTTCAAAATTGGACTATACCGGAATTTCGGTCTATACCGCTACCATAATATCAGATTGGGGAGGAAGATCAGAATTAGAGATTGATAGAAAAGCACGGATATGGGCGCGCGTGAGTAGGAAACAAAAAATATCTATTCTAGTCCCATCATCAGCTATGGGTTCGAATCTAAGAGAAATTCTAGAAAATGTTTGCTACCCAGAAATTTTCGTGTCTTTTCCGAATGATAAGGAGAAAAAAAAAATGGGGTCAAAAGAAAATGCTATTTTGGAATTTTATCAACAATTTGCTTGTGTCGGCGGGGACCCAGTATTTTCTGAGTCCTTATGTAAGGAATTACAAAAGAAATTTTTTCAACAAAGATGTGAATTAGGAAGGGTTGGGCGACGAAATATGAACCGGAGATTGAATCTTGATATACCTCAGAACATTACATTTTTGTTACCACGGGATGTATTGGCAGCTGCGGATCACTTGATCGGAATGAAATTTGGAATGGGTACGCTTGACGATATGAATCACTTGAAAAATAAACGTATTCGTTCTGTAGGGGATCTTTTACAGGATCAATTCGGAGTGGCTATGGTTCGTTTAGAATATGCGGTTCGAAAAACTCTAGGTGGAGCAATTAAGCAAAAAAGGATACCAACTCCTCATTATTTGGTAACTTCAACTCTATTAACAACCACTTATGAATCCTTTTTTGGCCTACACCCCCTATCTCAAGTTTTTGATCAAACAAATCCATTGACACAAATAGTTCATGGGCGAAAATTCAGTTATTTGGGTCCTGGGGGGTTGACAGGGCGAACTGCTAGTTTTCGGATACGAGACATCCATCCTAGTAACTATGGGCGTATTTGCCCAATTGATACATCTGAAGGAATCAATGTTGGACTCGTTGGATCCTTAGCAATTCATGCGAGGCTTGGTCATTGGGGATCTTTAGAAAGACCGTTTTATGAAATTTCTGAGAGATCAAAAAAGGGGCGGGTGCTTTATTTATCCCCAAGTCTGGATGAATACTATATGGTAACGTCAGGAAATTCTTTAGCAGTAAATCGTGGTATTACGGAAGAGCAGGGTGTTCCGGCTCGATACCGTCAAGAATTCCTGACTATTGCATGGGAAGAGATTCAGCTTCGAAGCATTTTTCCCTTCCAATATTTTTCTATTGGAGCCTCCCTCATTCCTTTTGTCGAGCACAATGATGCGAATCGGGCTTTAATGAGTTCTAATATGCAACGTCAAGCAGTTCCGCTTTCTCGATCCGAGAAGTGCATTGTTGGAACTGGGTTAGAAGGCCATGTGGCTCTAGATTCGGGGGTTTCCGTTATAGCCGAACACGGGGGAAAGGTCATTTATGCCAATACTGACAAGATCATTTTATCAGGTAATGGAGACACTCTAAGCATTCCCTTGCTTAGGTATCAACGTTCCAACAAAAATACTTGTATGCATCAAAAAACCCGGGTTCCGCGGGGTAAATGCATTAAAAAAGGACAAATTTTAGCGGAGGGTACTGCTACAACTGGCGGCGAACTCGCTTTAGGAAAAAATATATTAGTGGCTTATATGCCCTGGGAGGGCTACAATTTTGAGGATGCAGTACTCATTAGCGAACGTCTGGTATATGCAGATATTTATACTTCTTTTCATATACGGAAATATGAAATTCAGATTCATGTGACAAGCCAAGGTCCCGAAAGAATCACTAATGACATACCGTACTTAGAGGCCCATTTACTTCGCAATTTAGATAAAAGTGGAATTGTGATGCTGGGCTCTTGGGTAGAAACGGGCGATGTTTTAGTAGGCAAATTAACGCCGCAGATGGCGAAAGAATCCTCATCTGCCCCGGAAGCTAGATTATTACGAGCCATACTTGGTATTCCGGTATCCACCACAAAGGAAACGTGTCTAAAATTACCCATAGGTAGCAGAGGTCGAGTTATTGATGTGAGATGGGTCCATAAAAAAGGGGGTTACAGTTATAATCCAGAAACGATTCGTGTATATATTTCACAGAAACGTGCAATCAAAGTAGGTGATAAAGTAGCAGGAAGGCATGGGAATAAAGGTATCATTTCCAAAATTTTGCCTATACAAGATATGCCCTATCTGCAAAATGGAACACCTGTTGATATGGTCTTCAATCCATTAGGAGTACCTTCACGAATGAATGTAGGGCAGATATTTGAGTGTTCGCTCGGGTTAGCGGGGGATCTGCTAGACAGGCATTATCGAATAGCGCCCTTTGATGAGAGATATGAGCAAGAGGCTTCGAGAAAACTCGTGTTTTCTGAATTATATGAAGCCGGTAAGCGAACAGCGAATCCATGGGTATTTGAACCCGAATATCCGGGAAAAAGCAGAATATTTGATGGAAGAACGGGGGATCCTTTCGAACAACCTGTTTTAATAGGAAAGGCCTATATCTTGAAATTAATTCATCAAGTTGATGATAAAATCCATGGGCGTTCCACTGGAAAGTACGCGCTTGTTACACAACAAGCTCTTAGAGGAAGAGCCAAACAAGGGGGACAGCGGGTAGGAGAAATGGAAGTTTGGGCTCTAGAGGGATTTGGTGTTGCTCATATCTTACAAGAGATGCTTACTTATAAATCTGATCATGTTCGAGCTCGTCAGGAAGTACTTGATACTACGATCAATGGAGGAAGGATAGCTAAGCCAGAGAAGGATGCTCCAGAATCTTTTCGATTGCTAGTTCGAGAACTACGATCTTTGGCTCTAGAAATGAACCATTTCCTTGTATCTGAGAAGAACTTCCAGATTAATAGGAAGGAAGTTTGATTGGAATGAATCAGAATTTTTCTTCTATGATCGACCGATATAAACATCAACAACTTCGAATTGGATCAGTTTCTCCTCAACAAATAATTGCCTGGGCTAATAAAATCCTACCTAATGGAGAGGTGGTTGGAGAGGTGACAAAACCCCATACTTATCATTACAAAACCAATAAACCGGAAAAGGATGGATTGTTTTGTGAAAGAATTTTTGGGCCTATAAAAAGTGGAATTTGTGCTTGTGGAAATTATCGAGTAATCAGAGATACAAAAGAAGAACCGAAATTTTGCGAACAATGTGGAGTCGAGTTTGTTCATACTCGGGTACGACGATATCAAATGGGATATATTAAACTGGCATGCCCAGTAACTCATGTGTGGTATTTGAAACGTCTTCCTAGTTATATCGCGAATCTTTTAGATAAACCGCTTAAAGAATTAGAGGGCCTCGTATACTGCGATGTGTGATTTGATCGAAATTTTGATTTTACAGATTCGGAATAAGAAACTGTCATCCCGTTCAATCTCATTGGGATGCCCCAGCTTTGACATGTCTCTTGGGAGGAGCAGCATGAAACTCAGAATCCTATTATGGGTGTATTCAATACTCTCAAAATAAGGGGAATTGATCTATGGTTGATTCCATAACAGATAAATAGGAATTGCTAGTTGTACCTCGTTAAAAAGACTTCTTTACGTGGAATTAATCATTCCATATAGAAAGAATTTCTCTTCAAGTAAACAAATATGGCATGGTTGCGAAAGCCTATCTATCGCATATAGGCTTTAAATCATGACATAACCGTCGAGGTTAAGTAGGGACCTAAAAGATCGAACAGAACGATACATAGACAAGTAAATTCCTTCTGAGTTCCGAGGTATTCTTTTAAGAAGGGGATTCCTCATTCGAAGGGAAGTAGACTACTCAATAATTTCCCATTTCATTTATGTCCTAAATTGCCGAATCAGGAATTCATAAAATAGAAATAAAAAGGAAGGATGTATTAATGAAATGTTGGTTGGTCCTCACCGGAAACTTGAGTAAGGAGTAGATCTTGTTGGGGTTTTCTAGAAAAAAAAAAATGGGAAAGCGAGAGCCCCCCTTTATCGTTATTTGGCGTAACTACTTGAGCCGGATGAGAGGAAACCCTCACGTCCGATTTTGAAGGGGGGGAAATCCTATAGGAACCTATCCCAATTTTTCCTTTGCGAGGCCTGTTGCTAAAAAACCCACTTTCTTACGATTACGAGGTTCATTCGAATACGAAATACAATCTTGGAAATACAGCATCCCACCTTTTTTTACTACTCAAGGTTTCGATAGATTTCGAAATAGAGAAATCTCGACTGGGGCAGGTGCTATCAGAGAACAATTAGCCGATCTGGATTTGGGACTTATTAGAGATTCTTCATTGGTCGAATGGAAAGACTTAGGGGGCGAAGGGCCCGCCGGTAATGAATGGAAAGAGAGAAAAATTGGAAGAAGAAAGGTTTTTTTGGTTAGACGCATGGAATTAGCTAAGCATTTTATTCGAACAAATGTAGAACCAGAACGGATGGTTTT